TTATAAAAAATTAAAAATATTTAGAAATTATTAATTTATATTTAAATTTTAAATATATATATTTAATTTGAAATCTTTTTTGAATATTTTATTTTAATTATTATTATTTCATTTTCTATTTTATAGATAACTATTTATCTAGATATACAAGATCTTAAATACAAAATCTAAGACGAAACAACTTAAACGTTTCTATTGTTGGGTTGGATGCACAATTAATCCTATGGATCTTTAGGATTGGTATATTCTTTTCTATCCCGTAGTTTCGGATCATGGATCTAGCTAAATATCACAACTTTTTTTACCCATCCTGTATATTGCCCTTTCTTTTCGTTTTGTGTTGGAATAGAAACTTATTAGTATTAAGTACTTATTAGTATTAAGTAGACGAGATTTTATAAAAAAAGTTCTTCAGATTCATAGGAGAGAACAACTATTTCGTTTTTCGATATGAATTTGACACAACAGGGGGTAAACTACTAAATAAATTATTTATTTGTTTTCTTTTTTTTTTTATATATGAATTAATCAGAATTTAAATAATTTTATTAATATTTTTTCAATTCTATTTTTTTAATACTCACTCCTTATTATGATTGGATTTGTATGCTTATTGTGATAGGAAATGAAATATTAAAAAGATTTTTCATCGAATGACTATTCATTTATTGTATTTTCATGGAACTAGAGGCAAGAAAGCTCTATGGAAAAATGGTGGTCCAATTCGATGTTGTTTAACAGGGAGTTAGAATATAGGTGTGGGCTAAGTAAATCAATGGATAGTTTTGGTCCTATTGAAAATACCAGTATAAGTGAAAACCCCATTATAACTGACATGGATAAAAACATTCAGAGTTGGAGTGATAGTGACAATTCTAGTTACAGTAATGTTGATTATTTAGTCGGCGTTGGGAACATTCGGAATTTCATATCTGATGACACTTTTTTAGTTAGGGATAGTAATAGGGACAGTTATTCCATATATTTTGATATTGAAAATCAAAATTTTGAGATTGATAATGATCATTCTTTTCTAAGTGAACTAGAAAGTTTTTTTTATAGTTATAAGAATTCCAGCTCTCTGAATAATGTATCTAAGAGTGACGATCCCGACTACGATCATTACATGTATGATACTAAATATAGTTGGAATAATCACATTAATAATTGCATTGACAGTTATCTTCGTTCTCAAATCTGTATTGATAGTTACATTTTAGGTGATAGTGACAAATACAATGACAGTTACTTTTATAGTTACATTTGTGATAAAGGCGGAAATAGTAGTCAAAGCGAGAGTTCCAGTATAAGAACTCGCACGAATGATACGAGTGATAGTGATTTAACTAGAAGAGAAAGTTCTAATGATCTAGATGAAACTAAAAAATACAGACATTTGTGGATTCAATGCGAAAATTGTTATGGATTAAATTATAAGAAATTATTAAAATCAAAAATGAATATTTGTGAACACTGTGGATATCATTTGAAAATGAGCAGTTCAGATAGAATCGAACTTTTGATTGATCCGGGTACTTGGAATCCGATGGATGAAGACATGGTCTCTATGGATCCCATTGAATTTCATTCGGAAGAGGAACCTTATAAAGATCGTATTGATTCTTATCAAAGAAAGACAGGATTAACTGAGGCTGTTCAAACAGGCACAGGTCAACTAAATGGTATTCCCGTAGCAATTGGGGTTATGGATTTTCAGTTTATGGGGGGTAGTATGGGATCCGTAGTAGGTGAGAAAATCACCCGTTTGATCGAATATGCTAACAATCAATTTTTACCTCTTATTCTAGTATGTGCTTCTGGAGGAGCACGTATGCAAGAAGGAAGTTTGAGCTTGATGCAAATGGCTAAAATATCTTCCGCTTTATATGATTATCAAGCAAATAAAAAGTTATTCTATGTCTCGATCCTTACATCTCCTACTACTGGTGGGGTGACAGCTAGTTTTGGTATGTTGGGGGATATCATTATTGCCGAACCCAATGCTTACATTGCATTTGCAGGTAAAAGAGTAATTGAGCAAACATTGAATAAGACAGTACCTGAAGGTTCACAGGGGGCTGAATATTTATTCCATAAGGGCTTATTTGATTCAATCGTACCGCGTAATCCTTTAAAGGGCGTTCTTAGTGAGTTATTTCACCTCCATGCTTTCTTTCCTTTGACTCAAAATTCAATCGAGTAGAGTTTTAAAATTTTTTTCTTTATATTTTAAATATTCTATTCTATTATTATTATTATATTATTATCTTAGAATTCGATTCTATATATATTAGAATTCGAAATACTACTTAATTATTATATTATATACTCATTATTTTAGATATACTTATTAGAATTCTATATAGAATTCTCTATGAAAATATACTTAGTATAAGTATATATGAATTCTAGTGATTATAAAATATCTTTATAACCTTTATAACAATAACAATATAACAATAACAGGTAAAAATCTTAAATATTAAAAAAGAAAAAAAAACAGGTACAAATATTAAATCGAGGTACCCATTCTATGACAACTTTCAGCAACTTACCCTCTATTTTTGTGCCTTTAGTGGGCCTAGTATTTCCGGCAATTGCAATGGCTTCTTTATTTCTTCATGTTCAAAAAAACAAGATTTTTTAGATACGGGCGGTAGGGACAAATCTCATCTATTTTTTTTAGATCTAGAAGCAATTCGATGAATTACTCCTAAAGGTTTACATCAGAATAGTGCTAGTTGATGAGAGTTACTTCGGAAACAAGGAAAAGTAAAGTAAAATTCATTTGGTTGGGTTATTTTCCCAATTCCAATAAAATACAACTGGATCTAATATGGGTTGGCGATCAGAACGTATATGGATAGAACTTATAACGGGGTCTCGAAAAACAAGTAATTTCTGCTGGGCTCTTATCCTTTTTTTAGGTTCATTAGGGTTCTTATTGGTTGGAACTTCGAGTTATCTTGGTAGGAATTTGTTATCTTTATTTCCGTCTCAGCAAATTCTTTTTTTTCCACAAGGGATCGTGATGTCTTTCTATGGAATCGCTGGTCTCTTTATTAGCTCCTATTTGTGGTGTACAATTTCGTGGAATGTAGGTAGTGGTTATGATCGATTCGATAGAAAAGAGGGAATAGTGTGTATTTTTCGTTGGGGATTTCCTGGAAAAAATCGTCGTATCTTTCTCCGATTCTTTATGAAAGATATCCAGTCCATCAGAATAGAAGTTAAAGAGGGTATTTATACTCGTCGTGTCCTTTATATGGAAATCAGAGGACAGGGGGTCATTCCCTTGACTCGGACTGACGAAAATTTGACTCCACGAGAAATTGAACAAAAAGCGGCGGAATTGGCCTATTTCTTGCGTGTACCGATTGAAGTATTTTGAAAAAAAAAAATGAACTGAAAAATTCAAGAATTTTTTTTTTCGAAATATTTGATATTTTTTATTTTGATAGAAAGGGCGTTCTTTCGTTTCGAAATCCGACTAATATTCATTATTTGAAGTACTCTTTCATGCATTCATCGAAGGGGGCAATTGCTTCGAATTTTAGCAATTGATATCTTTGGAAACAATATTTTTTTTCTTCATTCGAATTGGAAGTAGACTCTTTCTCTTTCTTATTCTATTTGTGTATTCTTTCTAAATTCAAAGAACTAATTCCCGAATTGCAAATCAAAAAAGTGAGAATAGATTTATGGGCTCTATGACTTGTAATAGAACTTATGCTTGATAGAAATATTCTTATCATATAGAGTTGACGAATGAGGTGAAGCTGAGTTCATTAAAGACGAAAAATGGAAAAAAAGAAAGCATTCATTCCCCTTCTATATCTTACATCTATAGTCTTTTTGCCCTGGTGGATCTCTTTCTCATTTAAGAAAAATATGGAATCTTGGGTTACTAATTGGTCGAATACTAGGCAATCCGAAATTTTCTTGAATGATATTCAAGAAAAGAGTATTCTAAAAAAATTCATAGAATTAGAGGAATTGTTACTCTTGGATGAAATCATAAAGGAATATCCGGAAACACGTCTACAAAACCTTCGTATCGGAATCTACAAAGAAACGATCCAATTGATCAAGACGCACAACGAAGATCGTATCCATACGATTTTGCACTTCTCGACAAATATAATCTGTTTCGTTATTTTAAGTGGTTACTCTATTCTAGGTAATCAAGAACTTATTATTCTTAACTCTTGGGTTCAAGAGTTCCTATATAACTTAAGCGACACAATAAAAGCTTTTTCTATTCTTTTATTAACTGATTTATGTATAGGATTCCATTCGACCCATGGTTGGGAACTAATGATTGGTTCTGTCTATAAAGATTTTGGATTTGCTCATAATGATCAAATTATATCCGGTCTTGTTTCCACTTTTCCAGTCATTCTAGATACAATTTTAAAATATTGGATTTTCCGTTATTTAAATCGTGTATCTCCGTCACTTGTAGTGATTTATCATTCAATGAATGACTGAAAAAATGATCCACTGATCCAATTCTAAAGTTTGTTATTTTGTACAAGAGTGAAATATTCAAAAATTGACTTATCCTTTTCTTTTTTTTTCTACCCATCCAGGGGATTCCTCCTATATTCAAGTCCAGTAAAATTATTTCAGTAAATAGCAGAATCATGGATAGGGAACTATACCAGTGACCGACCTAATTTTATTGTAGAACTTTTCATTTTCAGGATCAATGATTGGACCATGCAAACTAGAAATGCCTTTTCTTGGATAAAGGAAGAGATTACTCGATCCATTTCCGTATCGCTCATAATATATATAATAACTCGAGCACCCATTTCAAATGCATATCCCATTTTTGCACAGCAGGGTTATGAAAATCCGCGAGAAGCAACTGGCCGTATTGTATGTGCCAATTGCCATTTAGCTAATAAACCCGTGGATATCGAGGTTCCACAAGCGGTACTTCCTGATACTGTATTTGAAGCAGTTGTTCGAATTCCTTATGATATGCAAGTGAA